AGTAGCTTTTCGATGGCCTCCCTTGCATTACCAGGTATGAGTGGTTTTGTTGCCGAATTAATAGTATTTTTTGGACTAATTACCAGTCAAAAATACCTTTTAATGCCAAAAATACTAATTACTTTTGTAATGGCAATTGGAATGATATTAACTCCTATTTATTCATTATCTATGTCACGCCAGATGTTCTATGGATACAAGATATTTAATGCTCCAAATTCTTATTTTTTTGATTCTGGACCGCGAGAGTTATTTCTTTCAATCTCTATCTTTTTACCCATACTAGGTATTGGTATGTACCCCGATTTTGTTCTTTCACTATCAGTTGACAAGGTCGAAGTTATTCTATCTAATTCTTTTTATAGATAGTTTTGATGAATAAAAAAAAATCCTAGGATTTTTTTTTAATCGTTCGTTGTACAATGAAAAAAAGAAGGCTTTTTCTTCTTCTCTTAAGTTAAGTAAAAAAATGAATTTGAATCGGCGCGAACCCTGTGAATCAAATATTGTAGGGATTCACAGGGTTCTCATCAGTTCACATAAAGTTTTTTTATCTTATATGCACTGTACACTTTTCTATTCGTAAGAGTCTTTTTTGAATCCTTTTGAATTCAATTAGATGTTAATGTAAATGAACCATAACTATGTAGTCCTATTCCTAATAGATTGACCCCAAAATAGCATATCCAAATTATAAGAAAGCCAATAGACGCCACAATTGCGGAATTTATACCCTTCCATTTTATATTGGTTCGAATATGTAAATAAATCGCGAATACGATCCAAGTAATAAATGCCCAAGTTTCCTTTGGGTCCCAACTCCAATATGATCCCCATGCTTCGTTAGCCCATACTGCTCCAGAAAGTATCCCTATGGTTAAAAAGATAAATCCTAGACTAATAACCCGATAACTCCAATAATCCAATTGTTGAATAAATTGCGACCTGTAATAATTCTTCGGAGAAAAAAAAGAAGTATTTTGTAAAACATTGCTTCTTTCATTCATGTATTCGATTTCACCAAAGAAAAATGACCCATTTAAATTTACTAAATGATTACTTGTAAAAAAAAACTTTCTGTTTTTTCTAACTGCAATGACTAGAAGTGCTACTGATAATAATGATCCACATAAAAGGGCTGCATAGCCCAATATCATCATACTTACGTGCATTATTAACCACTCGGATTGAAGAGCGGGTACTAATATTTCAGATTCGTGTATTTCAGTTAAAAGACCTGAAGTAGCAAAGCCTTGGGTAAAAATAGCACTTGGGCCGATTATTGCGCTTAAAAAATTTTTCTTTTTTTTGAAATACGGAACTATATGAATAAGGGAGAAACTCCATGAAAGGAAGATTAATGATTCATATAAATTACTTAGTGGAAAATGTCCCGAATAAATCCAACGAGTAACTAATAATCCTGTTATACAGAAAAAAGTCATTATCATGCCCTTTTCTGATGAATCGTAGAGTTTTATGATTTCATCGACTAAAAAGGTTATCAAATGAATTGTAATTACAATTGAAACGATCGAAAAAGAAATATGAGTTAATATATGCTCTAAGGTTGAAAATATCATAAAAATCTTAAAAAGTAGGAATTCTTTAATTACAAGAAATCAGGAATTGAATTCATTATAGGATCTATTTAGTTTTTTTAGAAGATGGCATGCCGCCACTCGGACTCGAACCGAGATGCTCTAGCACTGCTTCCTAAGAGCAGCGTGTCTACCAATTTCACCATAGCGGCTTGTCTTGAACTCATAATAGCCTATGAATAAGCAATCGTCTAGATTTAAGAATGCAATTGGTTGCAATATTTTTTAGGAAAGATTCAAATGGATGAATCAAAATTAGTTCAAATAGGTATTTAAAGGTTCATTATTTTAGTTTAGGGCCTTAGTTTTCTTAAGATTTTCGTGTATTTTATACTCTCCTCAACTTGAACTCTTTAAAACTAGATAGTTTTATTATCAATTAATAGGATAGAACTCAAAAAAATCCATTTTCTTAATGAATCCAAAAGAAAAAAACCTATTTTGGATCACTCAAAATTGATACATTATTTATCCAGACTCTCTTCACTAAGTGTTTTTGATTTTCTTGATTGGGTTGATCGTGAGAGATATATGGGGGTGTATATAGGAATTCAGAGAAAATCAAAAAGTCAGAAAGTTACACAAAAGGGTTTAAAATCTTGAATCAATTAGTTTCAATGATTTTAGTAACTAAAGATTCAAGATTTTCTATTTGCTCTTCTATAGATAGAGAGAAAAAGTGGATATAGAGAAAAAATAAAAAGTTGTATTATTGTAACAAATAGGGAGATGCGGAAAATAAGACTCCCCGCCTTGGAAATGAGAAAATATACTAAAAAGAAAATTGAGTATCTTTTGTTTATTCTTTTGTCAACAAAAAGAAAGCCTTTTTTATTTTTTTGAATTGAGTAAAGTAAACAGAAGAATTCTTATTCTACATATTCTAAGAGCGGAGCGAA